ATGAAGTGCCTGAATAAAGGCTTATTGTGATAGAATAAATAATGTAATATATCTATTACCTTCATTAATTTATATTGGATAGAATTAAACCATCACCTTAAACATCAAAAACTCATGTGCACCATACACCTCAATATATTGTCCTTATAAGACAAGTAAGCTAAAACTCAAGCTATCGGGCTCATACCCCGTTTATAGAGATAATCTCTCTTCTCTAGTGTTCAAAAATTCTGCCAGAATCATGTTTTTTATTACCTTAGCTAGAGGGGTAATAATCACAATTTCTTCTAATTCTTGGTTAGGGGCCTGAATAGGATTAGAGATTAATCTTTTATCTTTTATTCCAATTCTTATAAATAATAATAACGTCTTTACAACTGAAGCAGCACTAAAATACTTCCTTATTCAAGCCCTAGCATCCTCCTCTTTTCTATTTTTTATTTTAATAGAAATTCTTTTCAAAAAAATCACTTTAAACTCAAATGACTTTATAATTACACTATTAATTTCTAGCCCATTGATGATAAAAAGTGGAATTGCACCTCTTCATTGGTGATTTCCGAGAGTCATAGAAGGACTAAACTGAATAAATTGCTTAATTATAATGACTCTACAAAAAATTGCACCAATTATTCTCCTTTCACTTTTGCTCAATAATATTCTTATAAACTTAATTTCATTAACATCTATTCTCTTTGGATCAATTGGAGGGATAAATCAATTATCAATTCGGAAAATTATAACCTATTCATCTATCAATCATATTGGATGAATAATATCTGCCCTCATAATTGGAGAAAATCTCTGAATCTTTTATTTCACCATTTACTCAATAATATCAATTACATTTATCTCAGCAATTAAACTTCTCAACATTTCATTCATTAATCAAATTAGTATACTAAATAACAACCTTTGGACCCCAAAATTTATAATTTTTTCCCTTCTACTTTCCTTAGGAGGATTACCTCCCTTCCTAGGATTTTTACCAAAATGAATTATTATTCAAATTCTCATCAATAATTGTATAACCTTTCAAGCCACTTTTATAGTAGTGCTATCGTTGATTACTCTTTATTACTACTTACGAATATGTTATTCATCATTCATAATTTTACACTCAGAACCAAGATGAAATATATTAACGAAAATAAACAATACACCCTTAAATTATTCCTGACTCCTATTAACTTCTTTATTAGGACTTCTTCTTACACCAATTACAATTATATTCATATAAGGCTTTAAGTTAACTTAAACTTATATCCTTCAAAGCTATATATAAAGATTATTCTTTAAGTCTTAATAATACTTAATTATTCCTGTAGAATTGCATTCTATTATCATTGTTGAATATAAGACTAGTAAAAGAATTTTCATTCATAAATAGATTTACAATCTATCACCTTATCTTCAGCCATTCTACTCCTTGGGACGATGATTTTTTTCTACCAACCATAAAGATATTGGAACATTATATTTTATTTTTGGAGGTTGAGCTGGTATAGTTGGTACATCTTTAAGAATATTAATCCGTGCCGAACTTAATCAACCTGGATCTTTAATTGGAGATGATCAAATCTATAATGTGATTGTAACAGCCCATGCATTTGTTATAATTTTTTTTATAGTTATACCTATTCTAATTGGTGGATTTGGAAATTGATTAGTTCCGCTTATATTAGGAGCACCAGATATAGCATTTCCACGAATAAATAACATAAGATTCTGGTTACTTCCCCCATCTTTAACATTATTATTAACCAGAAGTTTGGTTGAAAGAGGAGCTGGAACTGGTTGAACTGTTTATCCTCCTTTAGCAAGAGGATTAGCTCATGGAGGGGCTTCAGTTGATCTAGCTATTTTCTCCTTACATTTAGCAGGAATTTCATCAATTCTAGGAGCTGTAAATTTTATTTCAACTACAATTAATATAAAACCCCTTAATATAAAACCAGATTATATTCCTCTATTTGTTTGATCTGTAGCAATTACAGCTTTATTACTTCTTTTATCACTTCCAGTTCTTGCAGGAGCAATTACTATATTATTAACTGACCGAAATCTCAATACATCATTTTTTGATCCTGCTGGAGGTGGTGACCCTATTCTTTATCAACATTTATTTTGATTTTTTGGTCACCCAGAAGTTTATATTTTAATTTTACCAGGATTTGGGATAATTTCCCATATTATCTGTCACGAAAGTGGGAAAAAAGAAGCCTTTGGTAATTTAGGAATAATCTTTGCAATATTAGCTATTGGATTACTAGGTTTTGTAGTATGAGCTCATCATATATTTACAGTAGGTATAGATGTTGATACACGAGCTTACTTTACATCTGCAACTATAATCATTGCTGTACCTACAGGAATTAAAATTTTTAGTTGATTAACAACAATATATGGATCAAAATTATCTTACAGAGCACCATGTTTATGATCTTTAGGATTTGTATTTCTTTTTACCGTAGGTGGTTTAACAGGTGTTGTATTAGCTAATTCATCAATTGATATTATTCTCCATGACACTTATTATGTTGTTGCCCACTTTCATTATGTCCTTTCAATAGGAGCGGTATTTGCAATTATAGCAGGATTTATTCAATGATATCCATTATTTACAGGATTATCACTAAACCCTAAATGACTTAAAACACAATTTACAATTATATTTTCAGGAGTAAACTTAACTTTCTTCCCTCAACACTTTCTAGGATTAGCAGGAATACCACGACGATATTCAGATTATCCAGATGCATACACAATATGAAATGTAATTTCATCAATTGGATCTATAATCTCATTTATTGGAGTGTTAATATTTATCTTTATTTTATGAGAAAGTATAATAACTAACCGATTAATTATCTTTTCTACACACACTAGAAATTCAATTGAATGAATTCAAAATCTTCCTCCAGCAGAACATAGATATTCTGAACTCCCTTCCTTATCTATAAATTAATCTAATTTGGCAGAGAAGTGCAATGGATTTAAGCTCCATTAATAAAAATTAAATTTTTATTTAGAATACTAATGACAACATGATCAAGAATTAATCTTCAAGATAGAGCATCCCCAATTATAGAGCAATTAATTTTCTTCCATGACCATACCCTCATAATTATTTTAATAATTTTAATAATAGTTTCATATATAATAATTCTACTTCTTAAAAATAAATTTATTAATCGATTCTTATTAGAAGGCCAACTAATTGAGGTAGCATGAACAATTGCACCAGCAATTATTTTAATTTTTATTGCACTCCCATCATTACGACTTCTTTACTTAATAGATGAAATTAATAAACCAATCATAACATTAAAAACTATTGGTCATCAATGATATTGAAGCTATGAATATTCAGATTTTTCTAAAATTGAATTTGATTCATATATAACTCCACAAAATGAATTAATAACAAAAGAATTCCGCCTTTTAGATGTTGACAATCGAGCTACATTACCAATAAATACTTTTATTCGAATTATCATTACAGCAGCAGATGTTCTTCACTCATGAACTATTCCTAGTTTAGGAATTAAAGCTGATGCAACACCAGGACGATTAAATCAAACTAGATTCTTTATTAATCGATCCGGTGTATTTTATGGACAATGTTCTGAAATTTGTGGTGCAAATCATAGATTTATACCTATTGTAATTGAAAGAATCCCGATTAATAAATTTATTAATTGAATTTTATATTATGAATCATTAGATGACTGAAAGCAAGTACTGGTCTCTTAAACCATTTTATAGTAAGGTTGCATCTTACTTCTAATGATAAAAAAAATTAGTTAATTAATAACATTTGCTTGTCAAGCAGAAATAATCAATTTAATGGTATTTTTTAATCCCACAAATAATACCATTAAATTGATTATTTCTGCTTATTTTTTTTATTTCTATTTTTATTATATTTAATATTATAAACTACTTTCAACCAGTTCCAGCTCCTCTTTCAACCAAACTTCTGGTTAATACTAACTCCTTTTTATGAAAATGATAGTAAATTTATTCTCCGTATTTGATCCTTCCACAAGAATTATAAATTTATCCTTAAATTGATTAAGAACAATAATTGGATTATTAATTATTCCTTCAGGATTTTGAATCATTCCATCCCGTCATATAATTATATGAAATATAATTAATCTTAAACTTCATCAAGAATTTAAAACATTATTAGGATTCAACTCAATTAATAAGGGAAGATCTTTTATTTTTATTTCATTATTTTCACTAATTATATTTAATAACTTTCTAGGATTATTTCCATATATCTTTACAAGAACTAGACACTTAGTTTTAACTTTATCTCTAGCCCTACCCTTATGAATAACATTTATATTATTTGGATGAATTAATAATACACAATATATATTTGCTCACCTTGTACCTCAAGGTACCCCCCCAATTTTAATACCATTTATAGTATGTATTGAATCAATTAGTAATTTAATTCGACCAGGAACATTAGCTGTTCGATTAGCAGCTAATATAATTGCTGGACATCTTCTTTTAACACTTTTAAGAAATACAGGACCAATAGTTAATTCAATTATATTAATAATACTATTAATTACTCAAATCCTTTTATTAATTCTTGAATCCGCAGTTGCTATTATTCAATCTTATGTTTTTGCAATCCTATCAACTCTTTATTCTAGAGAAGTGAATTAATGACAAATTACAGAAATCATCCATTTCATTTAGTTAATCAAAGTCCTTGACCTCTTACAGGAGCAATTGGTGCCATAATTACAATAACAGGTCTTATTAAATGATTTCATCAATTTAATAATATTTTAACTATATTAGGCTTAACAATCTTGATTTTAACAATAATCCAATGATGACGTGATATTACACGGGAGGGGACTTATCAAGGATTACATACAAAATCTGTAATAAAAGGATTACAATGAGGAATAATTCTTTTTATTATTTCAGAAGTATTTTTCTTTATTTCTTTTTTTTGAGCCTTCTTTCATAGAAGTTTATCTCCTACCATTGAAATTGGATCATTATGACCACCTTTAGGTATTATACCATTTAACCCATTACAAATCCCAATACTAAATACTGCTATTCTCTTAGCTTCAGGGGTTACTATTACATGATCACACCATGGACTTCTACATAATAATTTTAATCAAACTCTTCAAGCATTGTTTTTTACCATTATTTTAGGTCTATATTTCACTATTCTTCAAGCTTATGAATATATTGAAGCAACATTCACAATTGCAGACTCAATTTATGGCTCTTCTTTTTTTATAGCAACCGGATTCCATGGTCTTCATGTTATTATTGGAACAACATTTCTAATTACATGTCTTCTACGACATTCTTTTCTCCATTTTTCAGCCTTTCACCACTTTGGATTTGAAGCTGCTGCTTGATACTGGCATTTTGTTGATGTAGTATGATTATTCTTATATATCTCAATCTATTGATGAGGTAGCTAATTCACTTATTTAATATAATTAGTATAATTGACTTCCAATCAAAAAGTTTGACTATCAAAATAAGTAATAATAATAATAATGATCACTATATTAATAATATTAACTTTATCAACAGTTATTATATGAATAACATCCATTCTCTCAAAAAAAAGAAATGAAGATCGAGAAAAATCCTCACCCTTTGAATGTGGATTTGACCCAATAAATTCAGCTCGCCTCCCATTTTCATTACGATTCTTCCTTATTGCAGTAATCTTCTTAATTTTTGATGTAGAAATTGCTTTATTATTACCTATACCTATTCTAATAATACACTCAAATTTAATATACTGAATATCTATTAGAATTTTATTTTTAATTATTCTCCTTATTGGATTATATCATGAATGAAATCAAGGATCACTTGAATGAGCCTTATAGGATAATAGTTAAACATAACAGTTGAGTTGCATTCAAAAAGTACTGATATTTTCAGTTTATCTTTAATATGAAGCAATAATTGCAACTAGTTTCGACCTAGTATTTTGATAATAATTATCCATATTATTTGATTGAAACCAAATAGAGGTATATTATTGTTAATAATATTATTGAATTTTAAAAATTCCATTCAAGGAAATATGATTAAGTAAAAGCTGCTAACTTATTACTATAACGGCCTACCCCGTTTATATTTCTATTTATGTAGTTTATTAAAACATTACATTTTCACTGTAAAGATAAATTCAATTTCATAAATACTTAAAGATAATTATATCTCCAAAACATCTTCAATGTTATACTCTAAATAAGCTATTTAAGTTAATTAAATAAATATAATTAATAAAACAAATCATATAATGTAAAATATTAAATATACCTTTAAATTATTAAATTGCCAAATCTGATTAATTTTACTTATATAAATCATTCAAGTAAATAATCCATGACTCCCAAAATATTCATTTCAACCAAAATCAAATACTTTACAAACACTATAACCTAAATATAAAGGAGCACGACTTAAACCATATGTTGAAATATAAGGTATATATCATATTATACTAATAAAATAAACTAAATTAATAAGATTAAAAAAAATTAAATCACCACCTAATTTGATTTTTGATAATTCATATCCTATAAATCCTCCAATTATTCTAATTACAATTACCATAACCTTATATAATAGAGGTAAGTTAATATTAATAGGTGAAGGAAATAAAATTCAACTTATTACTGAACCACCAAAAATTACTATAATTAGTAACAAACTTATTCTAGTTAGTATATTCAAATTATCCTCATTCATATAATAAAAAACCATTAAATTTATATCACCATACAAAGTATAATAAAATAAACGAATAGAATAACTAACAGTTAACCCAGTAGAAAAATAAAATATAAAATAAATAAAAATATTTAAATAACATATTGATGTAATTTCTAAAATTAAATCTTTTGAATAAAACCCCGCTAAAAAAGGTATTCCACACAATGATAAATTTGATACTATTAAACAGGAAGAAGTAAAAGGTATTTGAGTACTTAAATTACCCATAAAACGAATATCTTGTGAATCATTTATAAAATGAATAATTACACCAGCACATATAAATAATAAAGCCCTAAATAAAGCATGTATTAATAAATGAAAAAATGCTAATTGATAAAATCCTATAGACAAAATTCTCATTATTAATCCTAACTGACTCAAAGTTGATAAAGCAATAATTTTCCTCAAATCTAATTCATAATTAGCTCCTAATCCTGCTATAAATATTGTTAATACAGAAATAATTAATAATAATATATTTAAAGATTCCCCGAAAGCTACTCCAAATCGAATTAATAAATATACTCCTGCAGTAACTAAAGTAGAAGAATGTACTAAAGCAGAAACTGGGGTTGGAGCAGCTATAGCCGCTGGTAATCAAGATGAAAAAGGAATTTGAGCACTTTTAGTTATTGCGGCCAATACAATAAGAAAAGTAATTAATTGTATTTCAACTCTATTTTTAAAACAATCCAAATAATAAACATAATTCCATCTACCAAAATTTATTATTCAAGCAATAACTATTAATAATGCTACATCACCAATCCGATTTGATAAAGCAGTTAATATACCAGCATTACATGACCTGATATTTTGATAATAAATTACTAAACAATAAGAAACTAATCCCAATCCATCCCAACCTAATAAAATTCTAATTATATTAGGACTAATAATTAGTAATATTATAGATAAAACAAACAATAAAATTAAGAAAATAAAACGATTTATATTATAATCCCCTTTTATATAATCGCCTCTATATATAATAACTAATGAAGAAATAAATAATACAAACCCTATAAATATTAAAGATATATAATCAAATAAGAAAGTTATTACAATTCTAGAAGAATTCAATGTAACAACTTCCCACTCCACAAAATAAATTATCTCATTTATTAAATAATAAAACCCCAATACAAATATTAACAATCTTATTATAAATAGATATAAAAAACTTAATATACAAATTCCTAAATATTTCACAACCTAAAATAATATAATTATATCACTGACACCACAAATCAATATTTTATTTAAACTATTTAAGTTTTTAATTTAAACAAGCAATATATCACTACATAAAATTAATAAGTTTAAAGGAAGCCAATGTAAAAATAATAATAAAAATTCACGAACATATCCTAATGAACAACAATATAAACCAGAATATAATATACCATGTTGACTACAAGAAAATAAATACAAAGTATAAACAGCCCCAAAAAAAGATATTAACATTAATGTTATTATTGTAATTCATCTTCAACCAACTAAATTATTTAATAATCTAATTTCACCTACTAAATTTAAAGATGGTGGTGCAGCTATATTACAAGAACATAATAAAAATCATCATATTGATAATCTTGGTATAAAATTTATTAACCCTTTATTAATTAATAAACTACGACTATTCAATCGCTCATAAGAAATATTTGCTAAACAAAATAATCCAGATGAACACAAACCATGACCAATTATTAATATATAAGAACCATAATATCCTCAATATATTATTGTTATTAATCCTCTAATTACTATCCCTATATGACTAACTGATGAATAAGCAATTAATGATTTTAAATCAGTTTGACGTAAACATATCAAACTTACTAATAAACCACCAATTAAACTAATGGAAATCCAAATATAATTTATTTTTGAACCAATATATATTAACACTTGTATAAAACGAAGTAAACCATAACCCCCTAACTTTAAAAGAACTCCTGCTAAAATTATTGAACCAGAAATAGGTGCTTCAACATGAGCTTTAGGGAGTCATAAATGAACAATATATATTGGCATTTTTACTAAAAACGCCAAAATTATTGAAAAATATAATAATCAATTAACCTCAATATAATAGCTAACTAAATAAAATACTGTTCTACCTATTAAATTATTTAAATACAAAATACCAATTAATAAAGGTAAAGAAGCTAGAAGTGTATAAAATAATAAATAAATACCAGCCTGTAAACGCTCAGGCTGGTATCCCCATCCTAAAATCAAAAATAAAGTAGGAATTAATCTTCTTTCAAAAAATAAATAAAAAGAAAGTATATTTATTGCACTAAAAGTGCAAATTAATATTAATATTAAACCCAAAATTACAATTAAAAAAAAAGAATTAAAATATTTATAATAATTAATTGACTCTCTTGCTATTAATATTAAAATACAAATTCAAATACTTAAAATAATTAATCCAAATCTAACATAATCATAACCAAATATATATCCAATTTTATTAAATACAAAAAAAAAAGGTAAATCAATTATATAAATTAATATTATAATAAATAATAAAGATTGAATTAATCATCATATTTTTCTTAAAAAACATAAAGGTATTAAAAAAATAATGAATATTACAAATCTTAACATTGAAGAATATTAAAAGTATTAAAATAATCATTTCCATATCTACGAATTATTCTTACTAAAATTGATAAACCTAATGCACCTTCACAAACTGAAAAAGTTAAAAAAACTATTCTAAAAAATAATTCATAATCCATTCCTAATAAATAATAATATAATATTATATATAACCCCAAAACAATAAATTCTAATCTTAATAAAGTAATCAATAAATGTTTACGATTTGAACAAAAAACCCATACCCCACATATAAACACTACACTTACATATATTATCATTAGTTTTAATAATTTAATAAAAATATTGGTCTTGTAAACCAAAAATAAGTGAAACTTTTAAAACTTCAGAGGAAAAGATTTTCTCCATCATCAATACCCAAAACTGATATTTTTATTAAACTACCCTCTGATATAAAAATTACCCTTCTTTACTTAAGATCTTTAATTTCTGTTATATTTATTAATTCTAATCATCCTATAATAATAGGACTTATCTTATTAATCCAAACTATTATTATTGTATTAATTACAGGAATAATTTCACAAACATTCTGATTTTCATATATTTTGTTTTTAATCTTTATTGGAGGTATATTAATTCTATTTATTTATGTAACAAGTTTAGCCTCTAACGAAATTATCTTAATATCAAAAAAACCTATTATATTAATTCTAATAACAATTATTGTTATTATATTATTTTCTAATTATGATTATTCTTATTTATTATCACAAGACAACTCCTTATTTATTAATCTTAAAAACAGATTAAATAATCAAATTATTAAATTATATAATTTACCAAATCAATATATTATTATTATATTAGGATCTTATTTATTCCTCACACTAATTGCAGTAGTAAAAATTACAAATATTTTTAAAGGCCCTCTACGAAAAATAAACTAATGAATAAACCATTACGTAAAATCCAACCTCTACTAAAAATTATAAATAATTCCCTTATCGACTTACCAACACCAACAAATATTAACTCCTGATGAAACTTTGGATCAATATTAGGTTTATGTTTAATTATCCAAATTATTACAGGAATCTTTTTAGCTATACATTATTGTCCTAATACTGAATTAGCTTTCTTTAGAGTTAATCATATTTGTCGAGATGTCAATTACGGTTGACTATTACGATCTCTACATGCTAATGGTGCCTCAATATTTTTTATCTGTATTTATATACATGTAGGTCGAGGAATATATTATGGATCATATAAATTCTTCCATACATGATCTATTGGAGTAGTAATCTTCTTATTAACTATAGGAACAGCATTTATAGGATATGTTTTACCATGAGGACAGATATCATTTTGAGGAGCAACAGTTATTACAAACCTATTATCAGCATTTCCTTATATAGGTATTGATCTAGTTCAATGAGTTTGGGGAGGTTTTGCTGTTGATAATGCTACATTAAATCGATTTTTCACATTCCATTTCCTCTTACCTTTTATTGTATTAGCAATAGTAATAATTCATCTTCTATTTTTACACCAAACAGGATCAAATAACCCTTTAGGACTTAATAGAAATATTGACAAAATTCCATTTCACCCATATTTTTCTATTAAAGACTTAATAGGATTCCTCCTTCTCATTTTTATATTAACTTTATTAACACTAAGAAATCCCTATTTATTAGGAGATCCAGACAATTTTACACCAGCAAATCCATTAGTTACACCAATCCATATTCAACCAGAATGATATTTTCTATTTGCATATGCAATCTTACGATCCATCCCTAATAAACTTGGAGGAGTAATTGCCCTATTTCTTTCTATTACCATTTTATTTATTATACCATTATATAATTCAAATTTCCGAGGAAATCAATTCTACCCTATTAATCAAATTTTATTTTGGATTATACTTAATACAGTAATTTTATTAACATGAATTGGAGCACGGCCAGTCGAAGAACCATTTATTATTACAGGACAAGTTCTCACAATCCTTTATTTTTCCTTCTATATTATTAATCCTATTATATTAAAATCATGAGATAAAATTATAAATTAGTTATTCACTTCATGAAAGTCTTATATTTTGAAAATATAAAGTAAGGAGTTTAATTCTCCTATTAACTTATACTTAAATATATTCCCTAAGTAAGTAAAGAATATATTATTACCTTTAAACCAATATAAAACACTAAATAATTTAATGATAATGGAAGAAAGATTTTTCAAGCTATATATATTAATTTATCATATCGAAATCGTGGTAAAGTCCCACGAACCCAAATAAATATAAAAGAAATTACAACTAACCTAAAATAAAAAAAAAATGAATTAACATCTCCACCAAAAAAAATTATAATTATTAATATTCTTATAAATAAAATACTTGCATATTCAGCCAAAAAAATTAAAGCAAAACCTCCCCCTCTATATTCTACATTAAACCCAGAAACCAATTCAGATTCACCCTCAGCAAAATCAAAAGGGGTACGATTAGTTTCAGCTAATCTTGATGCAAATCAAATTAAACCTAAAGGAAAAAAAATAAAAATTAATCACATATACTTCTGAAAATAATTTAAATAAATCAAATTATATCTTCCAACCAAAAATACAAATGACAAAATAATTAAACCTAATCTAACTTCATAAGAAATTCTTTGTGCCACCGCCCGAAGTCCTCCTAATAAAGAATAATTTCTATTAGAAGACCAACCAGCAATTATAATTGTATATACTCCTAATCTTGTACATCTTAAAAAAAATAATACTCCTATCTCAAAAGAAAATAAACCCCCCAAATAAGGGATTAATATCCAAACAATTAATCCCAAAAACAAATTTATAATAGGAGCAAAATAATATGAAATAAAATTAGAAACTAATGGAAAAGTTTGCTCCCTTGAAAATAATTTAATTGCATCACTGAAAGGCTGAAAAATTCCATATCAACCCACTTTATTTGGACCTTTCCGAATATGAATATATCCTAATACTTTTCGCTCTAATAATGTTAAAAAAGCTACACCGACTATAACAAAAATAACCAAAATTAATCCTACCAAAAAAATAATTAAATCAAACAATACTACTTATAGAATTATTCTATATAATTAGATTCTAAATCTATTGCACTTCTCTGCCAAATTAGTTCTTAATATAAAACTCTCTACTAAAAATTATTTTAAATTTCTGGTCCTTTCGTACTAAAAAATTTTCCCATTATTAAAGATAGAAACCAACCTGGCTCACACCGGTTTGAACTCAAATCATGTAAGATTTTAAAGGTCGAACAGACCTAATCACTTAAACTTCTACACCTAATATTATCTTAATTCAACATCGAGGTCGCAATCTTTCTTGTCAATAAGAACTCTCAAAAAAAATTACGCTGTTATCCCTAAGGTAATTTACTCTTATAATCAATATTAATGGATCAACAAAACATAAATCAATGCCTAAATTATTAAAAGTTTCTTATATTTTATAATCACCCCAACTAAATATAATATAATAAATAATTAATAATAAACCTCCCACAATTATAATATATTAAACTCTATAGGGTCTTCTCGTCCCACAATTATATTTAAGCATTCTTACTTAAATTTTAATTTCAACTATCAATTAATCAAGACAGCTTATATCTCGTCCAGCCATTCATTCCAGCCCTCAATTAAAAAACTAATGATTATGCTACCTTTGCACGGTCAAATTACCGCGGCCCTTTAAATCTATCAGTGGGCAGGCTATATTTATTAACCAATACAAAAAAAGATGTTTTTGTTAAACAGGCGAATATTTTATTTGCCGAATTCCTTTAATAAAATTTACAACCTTACTTTATTATCTATAATATAATTTACTAATTAAATCATAATTACAAAAAATATCTTATTATATTCACATTCTAGTAAAATAAATAAATCAAAAAAAAAAATAAAATCTATAAATTAAAATTTTCACATCCTCAAAATGTTAATCAATATTAAATCCACATTATTATTATTAAGTATTAAGATTATATTATTATATTTAAGAGCTAATCCCCTTAAATATTTGTCTTAATTAAAAAAATTTAAATAATAAAATAATTAAAACCAAAACATAAATTAAACTTATTTCCAAGAAAACTAGATACATTCCAAAACGATTAACATTTCATTACTAACCCAAAATTCATAATAATTATATTACAATAACTATATTAATTGATTAACTCCTTGAATATCGAGAATAAAATATAAATTTCCCTATTTTAATAAACCCTGATACACAAGGTACAATTAAATAAATCAACTTATATAAATAATATTCATAAACCCTTAACAGTACAAATAAACTATAATTAAAATAATTTAATCCTTAAATTACAACAACAAAATAATATTTTTTACATAAATAAATATAAAATAATATATAAAATCTCAAATTAGATTGAATTGCACAATCAACATTTCAACGTAACTGAAAATTCCTTCTTATAGATATAACTTGTCAATCTAGCTACACCTTCCGGTACACCTACTATGTTACGACTTATCTCACCTTAATTAACGAGAGCGACGGGCGATGTGTACATATTCTAGAGCTATCTTCATAATAACAATCTTCAAATCTATTACTATTAAATCCAATTTCACCTTTATTATTTCAAACTCAATCCACACATACACAGTAATGTAATCCATTTCAACTTAACTATAAACTGCACCTTGATCTGAAATTTTTTCTTTTTAAACATTAAGAAAATCCTTCTACAAAAATTCTCAACAACGACGGTATACAAATATAAATTAAGTAAGGTACAGTGTGGACTATCAATTACTGAACAGATTCCTCTAAATAGACTAAAATACCGCCAAATTCTTTAAGTTTCAAGTCCATAACTATTACTACTCCAGTTTTCCCATTTAAATCAACAATAATAGGGTATCTAATCCTAGTTTAATTATTTGATTTCATAGAATCACCTTTTATACTTATTATATTATCTTAAAAATATTAATTCCACCTAATAATCTCTATTATATATAATAATTACATAATTTGTAAACTACATAACTAATAAAATTTATTTATATTCAATGTCTAACCGCGACTGCTGGCACATACTTAATCAATATTTATTAATAATTACTAGATCAAAATATCTTCAATAACTAATACAAAATATTACATTCCTACTAATAAACCATTTAGATTTAATATTATCCACAAATATATATATATAATTTAATACCATAATAAATTTATCAAGCCAGAATAAAACTCATAACTCTCTTCCCTAACCCCTTTCACTAGGGCTATAAACTTCTTAATATATTTAAAATGCATTCAACCTTCAAAAAAAACCCCTCCCAAATTATTTTCATCTATACTTTATTACTTTATTACTCTAATAAAGTATAGATGAAAATACTTTTTATTGATTTAATTATATTGTAATCATCTTTTTCACTTACAATAAATATTTAAATAGATTATAATTCATGATTAGTATATTTGGTATTTAAATATTAATTTATTATTAATTACATCTTATTGACATCTAATAAGATTGTAAATATTAATTTATTATTAATTACATCTTATTGACATCTAATAAGATTGATTCTTATACTTATAAATATATAATATATCTATACTCTAAAACTCCAAGAATTCTTATACTTATAAATATATAATATATCTATACTCTAAAACTCCAAGATTCAGAGGTACTTATACTTTATATAAGGCAAATAACTTTTAATATGTTATTATTATTCTTCAAATACTGCTTTTCTTTTTAGTAAAATATGATTCATTGTCATATATATATCTATATTAGATTAAGTATTTATTATCTTTTTCATCATCCGCATTTTTAAATTTTAATGCTATTCATTCACTAAAATTATTCTTAATACAATTTCATCAGTTTATCCAAAATTTATTTCAACCTTCAAAAAAAACCCCTCCCAAATTATTTTCATCTATACTTTATTACTTTATTACTCTAATAAAGTATAGATGAAAATACTTTTTATTGATTTAATTATATTGTAATCATCTTTTTCACTTACAATAAATATTTAAATAGATTATAATTCATGATTAGTATATTTGGTATTTAAATATTAATTTATTATTAATTACATCTTATTGACATCTAATAAGATTGATTCTTATACTTATAAATATATAATATATCTATACTCTAAAACTCCAAGATTCAGAGGTACTTATACTTTATATAAGGCAAATAACTTTTAATATGTTATTATTATTCTTCAAATACTGCTTTTCTTTTTAGTAAAATATGATTCATTGTCATATATATATCTATATTAGATTAAGTATTTATTATCTTTTTCATCATCCGCATTTTTAAATTTTAATGCTATTCATTCACTAAAATTATTCTTAATACAATTTCATCAGTTTATCCAAAATTTATTTCAACCTTCAAAAAAAAACCATTCTCTCAAAAAATCACAATATCATCTCACTTTTATTCCTCACTCAATATAAATAAACAGATTAATCTTTTCATAGTCCTGATGAATTAAATTAGGAAATAGAATATAACTCAACCACCAATTAAATTT